AGAGAATTCCTATAAAAAAAAGATAGGGAAGAGAAGATTCAAGAGGCCTGTCACAATTAATATAAAAAAAGATGGATGAGCCAACTTGAGATTTTATTTCTTGGCATTATCATCACAAAGAAGAGATTCTGGATTTTTCTTACTTCGTATCTTTTGGTCAAATCGAGTCAAGCGGCTAAGACACAAGAAGTTTGAAACTCTATATAAAATATTCCATATCCGTTGAAACTAGTATTTGTGGGTTTTGGCTTGAGCCGTACGAGATGAAATTCTCATATACGGCTCTCAGAGGGGGAGTCTTTCTTGGGTTACCTATCTCAATAAAGTATATGATTGGTTCGAGGAACGTCTCGAGATTCAAGCGATTGCAGATGATATAACTAGTAAATATGTTCCTCCTCATGTCAACATATTTTATTGTCTAGGGGGGATTACGCTTACCTGTTTTTTAGTACAAGTAGCTACGGGTTTTGCTATGACCTTTTACTATCGTCCAACTGTTACAGAGGCTTTTTCTTCTGTTCAATACATAATGACTGAGGCCAACTTTGGTTGGTTAATTCGATCAGTTCATCGATGGTCAGCAAGTATGATGGTTCTAATGATGATCTTGCACGTATTTCGTGTGTATCTTACGGGTGGTTTTAAAAAACCCCGCGAATTAACTTGGGTTACCGGGGTGGTTCTGGCTGTATTGACCGCATCTTTTGGCGTAACTGGTTATTCTTTGCCTTGGGACCAAATTGGCTATTGGGCAGTAAAAATTGTAACAGGCGTGCCTGAAGCTATTCCTATAATAGGATCACCTTTGGTAGAATTATTACGTGGAAGTGCTAGTGTGGGCCAGTCCACTTTGACTCGTTTTTATAGTTTACATACTTTTGTATTACCTCTTCTTACTGCCGTATTTATGTTAATGCACTTTCCAATGATACGTAAGCAAGGTATCTCGGGTCCTTTATAGACTTTATAGAAAAGGCAGATCATAGATATTTTTAATTTATCATATCGGGGAGGGACAAGAGTCTTTCATTGCTACAAATATGGATTGTTTAAAAATAAGGCATGTTATTTGGATACTTCTATTCAACTCTGAAGTATTTTTTATTTGATACGAATAGAATAGTTGAAGTATATTTTCCTAAACAGAGGATGGATTATGGGAGTGTGTGACTTGAACTATTGATTAGCCCGTGCAGATATATGATTTTATCCGCCACATTGGAATTCACAACCCAATGTGTCTCCGCATCCAACCATCACATCACGTCAATTCCTTTATATAGCATAGGATAATAGGATAGGCCGGTTCGCTTGAGGAGAATATTTTCTATGATCATACCCGAATCTTGTCATGCATGAAAAGGCTCCGTAAGATCCCTATAATAAGTGATGTGGAATGATCCAATGTTCTATTTATTCACTTTTTTTTCTTTTTTTTTTTTAGTAATTTTTATTAGAATTAATTTGATAGTATAATTGGATAGTAATCTTAGTAAGTTTTTATAGTATGTAGATGCATTCATTTCCTCTGCATCAACCCTGATCTATGATACTATCGGAGTTAAATAAGGGATCTAAGGAAGAACAAGGGCTAAGATTTTATTAGTAACAAGTAAAAATTTTGTATTTTTGTATGTAATACAATCAAGATATTGTGGGGATAAATACTAATCAAAAGACATGAGACAATCCAAAAAGCACTTGATCATGATCTAATTTGTAAGCCGACTTGGATATTGAGCATTTCCTTGTTGCCAGAACTTAATTCTTTGCAATGAATAATGAATCGTTGAAACTTGGGGAAATGTCATTTTATAAATTTTTTCTTACATAGAAGAATTCTACATTATCTATGTAGATATGTATGAAATATAGATCTTCTATGGACCTATTTATGTTCTATGAATCTATTTCTGTGATTCTTTTGATTCTTGCTCGAGCCGGATGATAAAAAATTCTCATGTCCGGTTCCTTTGGGGGATGGATCCACAAGAATTCACCTATCCAAATAACAAAGAAACCTGATTTGAATGATCCTGTATTAAGAGCTAAATTGGCTAAAGGGATGGGCCATAATTATTATGGAGAACCTGCATGGCCCAATGATCTTTTATATATTTTTCCAGTAGTAATTCTAGGCACTATTGCATGTAATGTGGGCTTAGCAGTTCTAGAGCCGTCAATGATCGGTGAACCGGCGGATCCGTTTGCAACTCCGTTGGAAATATTACCCGAATGGTACTTCTTTCCAGTATTTCAAATACTTCGCACAGTACCCAATAAATTATTGGGTGTTCTTTTAATGGTTTCAGTACCAATAGGATTATTGACAGTACCTTTTTTGGAGAATGTCAATAAATTCCAAAATCCATTTCGTCGTCCAGTAGCCACAACAGTCTTTTTGATCGGTACCGCAGTAGCTCTTTGGTTAGGGATTGGAGCAACTTTACCTATTGAGAAATCCTTAACTTTAGGTCTTTTTCAAATTGATTAAACCGTTAAATACCACAACATAGATATCTAAGGAAGATCCAGAAGGGGATCTTCCTTAGATATCTAAATCTTTTTATGATCTATTCTGCAAATATATGAACTGTGTCGGAGATTCAAAACTTATTCTATTTTTTTCTTTCTAAAAAAAAAAAGAAAAAATGAAAAGAATCCAATGGATTTAAAATTATAACTTTTTCTTAAGTAAATTTATTGCAAAATGCTTCTGTACAGTGCTCAATATCTGTTTTACATCTTCTGTGCGAAAATATTCCATTTTCATAAGATCTTCTTGACTGTGACTCAAAAGGTCCAATAATGTATGTATATTGGATCTTTTGAGACAATTATAGGTCCTGGAAGACAATTCTGATTGGTCAATAAAAATACATGTCAATGGAATTCCTTTTTTGTTTTTCTTGAGATTAGTGAATTTGTCTTGAAAGGAAAAAAGGGGTAGATTCCATCTGTTTTCATTTGCCTTGAAATTCATGTCCTCTTCCTCTGCATGTAGAAAAGGAATCAATAAATCAATCAAATTACGAGAAGCTTCATAAAGTGCTTCTTTAGGAGTTAAACTTCCATTCGTCCATATTTCTATAAAGAGTATCTCTTGTTTTTCATTCCCATTCCCATAAGAATGAATACTATGATTCGCATTTCGAACAGGCATAGATACAATATCTATAGGATAACTTCCATCGTGAGAGTCATTTGTGGATTTCATACGATATCCGCGATCTCTCTTGATTTGTAATTCAATACACAAATCAATTGGTTCTGTCAGGTTAGCTATATGCTGTGTCGTGTCAACTATTTCTACAGAAGGTGGTGAGATGATATCTTGAGCTGTTATGTATTTGGGACCCCTGACGCAAATGGATGCGTTCCTAACTCCATAAAGATTACTTTTCAATACAATCTCTTTCAAATTGAGTAAAATCTCATGTACTGATTCTTCAATACCTGCTATCGTAGAATATTCATGCAGCACATTTTCAGATGTTGCACGTGTGATACATGTTCCTTCTATTTCTCCAAGTAAAGCCCTTCGCATGGCAATACCTATGGTATCGGCTTGACCTTTCATAAGCGGGGACATAACGAAACGACCATAATAAAGACGCTTGCTGTCTACTCTTGATTCAACACATTTCCACTGTAGTGTTCGAGTGGATCCTACTACGTCTTCTCGAACCATACTCTTATTTTTCTTTTATTTATAATTATTGGATCAGAATCATTGAATCATTTATTTTTCTTGGAATCTCTTGAATTCTTATTTCTACACACGTCTTTTTTTAGGGGGACGACATCCATTATGCGGCATGGGTGTTACATCACGTACGAAACTTAATAGTATCCCATTTCTACGAATGGCTCGTAATGCCGCATCTCTTCCGAGACCTGGACCTTTTATCATAACTTCTGCTCGTTGCATACCCTGATCAACTAATGTACGAATAGCATTAAATGTCGCGGCTTGAGCAGCATAGGGTGTTCCTTTTCTTGTGCCTCTGAATCCAGAAGTACCCGCGGAAGCCCAAGAAACCACCCGACCTCGTACGTCTGTAATAGTTACAATAGTATTATTGAAACTCGCTTGAACATGAATAACTCCTTTTGGTATTCTACGTTCATTCTTATTTGAACCAATACGTGCATTCTTACGTAAACTAATTTTTGCTATAGGTTTTGTCATATTTTATTAGGTTATATTTATAAGAATAAAAGAAAAAAGAATCAGAAATCTACAGAAAGAGATGAGGATACCCATTTCATATGAAAATGAATCCTTTCTTATTTCTTTTTACATGTACATGGATTTTCTTTTAAAAAGAAAAATGAAAAAGTTCTTTACCCCTGTCTCTGTTTATGTCTCGGATTGGAACAAATAACTATAATTCGCCCCCGCCTACGAATCAAGCGACATTTTTCACAAATTTTACGAACAGAAGCCCTTATCTTCATATTTATCATTCCTTACTTTCATTCTAAATCTCTTTTTTTTTGAAAACAAAAATTAGTTTATTGCATTTTTTAAGTTTGAATTATATCTCTACGAAAAGGATGTTTAAAAGAATGATCTAATCGTTCGAATCTTTTTTGCGAAGTCTATAAATTATACGTCCCCTGGTTGAATCATAACGACTCATTTCGATTTTGACTCTATCTCCGGGTAGTATACGTATAAAACTGCGCCGGATTCTCCCTGAAATATAACCTAGAATTAGATCTTCATTATCTAATCGAACTCGGAACATACCGTTGGGTAGTGATTCAGTAATTAAACCCTCATGAATCAATTTCTGTTCTTTCATTCCAGGGAACCCCCCTTTAAGTATTAACTAATAGAGGAAGAGTTCTATAATTAACTTCTCCTCTCTATTTTACAAATAGTAAGTTCAAGAGAAATTTAGGGTATCCTAGGAGAATTACCATATATAACACAAAATTTCTCCTCCAATTTTTTCTAATCGAGCTTCTCGATCTGTTATTATACCTCGAGAAGTAGAAAGGATTACAATTCCCATTCCACCTAAAATTTTAGGAATTTGTTGATAGTTGGAATATATTCGTAGACCAGGTCGGCTGATACGCTTTAAATTTATTTTCTTACCTTTCCTAGTCTTTCTATGTCGTAAGGTTGAAACCAAGAAATTTTTTTGACTTTCTTGATGTTTTCGAACGTTTTCAATAAAACCTTCTCGTAAAAGTATTTTCACAATGTTTTTAGTTATATTAGTAGATACTATTTTAACTCTTCCCTTTTGATCTATGTCAGCATTTCTTATAGAAGTTATTATATCGGCAATAATGTCCCTACCCATGACGAACTATAGTTATTGGTGCCCCCTAATTTTGATATAGTCAACATGCTTCTTTTTTGTTTTATTTTTTATTGAATTATTTTTTTTTTTAATTATTCTAGATTCTCAAAAATTATTAGAAATTTCAAATATATACATGAGACACACACAATCTATTAATCGGATCTATTTCAGATATTCTAATATTCTATTCTATATATAGATAGAAAGATAGGATATATCCTATTTTCATCTATAAAACTTCGGGTGCTAATGAAACGATTTTAGGAAAATTCAACTGTCGCAATTCTCGAGCAATTGCACCAAAAATTCGAGTTCCTTTTGGATTTCCTTCTTGATCAATGATAACCGCTGCATTGTCATCATATCGTATTATCATGCCGTTGTCACGTTTGAGTTCTTTACATGTGCGTACAATCACAGCTCTAATTATTTCTGATCTTTCTAAAGGCATATTGGGCACTGCTTCTTTGATTACAGCAACAATAACATCGCCAAGATGAGCATATCGGTGATTACCAGTTCCTATGATTCGAATACACATTAATTTTTGAGCTCCACTGTTATCCGCTACATTCAAAAGGGTCTGAGGTTGAATCATATCATTTTTATTTTAATCTCTTATTTCAAGATAATGGAAAAAAGAAATATTGTCTGTCCAGAGATAAAGAAATCCGTAGTTGTTTTTTTATTCTTAATACTCCTTCTTATTTTACTTTTGTTTACCTATTCTGAAATAACAAATTGAGTTCGTATAGGCATTTTGCATGCAGCTATTTTCATAGCAGCTTTGGCTACAGCTTCAGATACTCCACTCATTTCATAAATTATTCGGCCCGGTTTAACAACGGATACCCAATATTCGGGGGATCCTTTGCCCGAACCCATACGTGTTTCTGTAGGTCTTACAGTAACAGGTTTGTCGGGAAAGATACGTACCCATATCTTTCCACCACGACGCGCATATCGTGTCATTGCTCTTCGCCCTGCTTCTATTTGTCTAGCTGTGATCCAAGCAGGTTCAAGTGCCTGAAGAGCGTATCTGCCAAAACAAATATGATTGCCTCGGCAAGATATTCCCTTCATTCTACCTCTATGTTGTTTACGAAATCTGGTTCTTTTAGGGTTATAGTTGATGGTTGTTTCTGAATTCCATCTCTACTGCAGAGCCGGACATGAGAATTTCTTCTCATCCAGCTCCTCGCGAATGAAATGATTCAATAAAATTCTATATTACTATATATTACATAGAAATAATATTACATAATAGAAATAATATTACATAGAAATATGTATTTTATTCTATCAAAAGACAAAAGAAAGAATATACTAATTTTTTTATATTGAATTTGTTACATAGGTAGGCTGTATATATAACTAGATAACTAGGCGTGTTTTTTTCTATTTTATATTATATATATATAGATAAAAATATAGATAAAAAGAATGCTTCTTTATTTTAGCAAAATCTCTAAAGTCTTTTTCTTTACCTCTAGTTAATCATGCCAATAGTCATCCAATAAAAATAAAGAAAGGTTTCGCGGGCGAATATTAACTCTTTTCTCCTTCATTTGTAGGGTCAATTCATGACCATTCAGAAGAAATCCATTTTTTCTTGGTTCATTCCGCCATCCTACCCAATGAATCCTTAGGATTGATTCGTTTTCAAGAAAATCCTATGTAATCACAGGTTCCATCGTTCCCATAACTTCTCTATTAATACTTAGGCCTGAACTCTGCAATGGAGCTCTCAACAGAATCTGTTATTTGTTTCCGAGTCAATCTCCTCAGTTTTTCTTAACCCGAAGCTCAATTAAATTTTTCTCTATTTTCTATTATTTAGATTCTTTCTTTTTCTATCTTAATTACATACTTACATATATAATAGACTATATTATCCATATTGATTAGATTCTTTATATTATTATTTTATTATATTTGTATTGTATATTAATTATTGTATATTAATGTTGATGCTTTATAACACTGCCTTTTTTATGGGATAATTCTTCATAAACCATACATATGGGAATCATATATCATTTAATATCATTTATATCTTTATTCTCTCTTTCTATCACCCTTCCTTTTTCCACATCCCTTTTTTTTTCACAATTCAGAATCAGATTTCTTTTTTATGAAAAGGATTTCAGTTGCTACAACTATATGATTGATT